AATTTAAAGTTACACAATTATTTTTGTTGGATAATTGCTGTGCTTAATTGGATAGATATGCCAAAATATAAAAAATAAATGTGTATTTTAATACAAAAATAATTTAATCTAAAAGGATAATAGAATGAATTAGTGTAAAATATATTTAATATGTTAAGAATGGTGAATAAGCCGGGGAGAGGAAGGAAACATAGAATTTTGTGGGTAATAAATAAAAAAGGGGGTAAAATTAATAGAAGCCACCATAATTATTTTTAAATTTTAGACATATAAAGTTTGATCCTTGCTTTCATTTTTCTTGTTAGCTTATTTTATATACTTTATATTATTTAATATTTAATTAGTAGTGAATTAATTTATTTATAAGGTTAGTCTTGATGTAGTAATGTTAATAGCCCTAAGTCAACCCGTGCCAGCACTTGCGGTTATACGGGTGGGGTAAAGAAAAATTTTTGGTAAAAAGAAATTAGTTTGGTTATTTTTAATAAATTTGAAATGGTTTATTCTTGGGTAAAATCAAGATTAAACTCCTTTTAATAAGACATATATAAAACGAAGGGTTTAAAATTGAAAATATAAACCTGGATTAGATACCCAGTTATTTTCAACATAGTATTTATTACCTGAGTAGTACAAGGGCGCTAGAAATTTAAGGGATTTGGCGGTATTTTATTCTTATTAGAGGAACTTGTCCTGTTATCGATATTACACGAAAAGTTGACTTTCTTTTGTTTCCAGCTTGTATATCGCTGTCGTCAGAAAACTTTTATAGATTGTGTTTTCTTTTTGTATAAACTTCTAGACGTCAAGTCAAGGTGCAGCTTATGAGAAAGGTTGAATGATGAGTTACAATAGTAGTAATTATTATGAATTGGTTTATGGAAGTAGACTATAAAGGTGGATTTATTAGTAAGTTTTTAGTAAGGAGAAAAACTGATTATTAGCTCTAAAATATGTACACATCGCCCGTCACTCTCATATTAGTTGAGATAAGTCGTAACATAGTAGGCGTATTGGAAAGTGTGCCTGGATATATCAAAATAGAGTTTGGTAAAACATTTCATTTACACTGAGAAACTTTCTTTATAAGATATTTTGATAAGTTGATTTGGCACTTGTATATATAAAGTAATATGTTAGTTAGTATTATTCAGAAAATTTTGTTAATCTATGTACTGTAAAGGATTTTTAATTTTTAGAAAAGAAAAAATTAATATTTGTACCTTGTGTATTAGGGATAATTAAAATAATAAATAGGCTATTTTTCCCGATATATTTGTGAGCTAAAGCTTTACTATGCTAATGTTGCATAATTAGCAGTTATTTGGCTTTAGGGATGACATATTATTCAAACAATAAGGTATCTGGTTCCTTAAGAATTTAATTTAATTAAAATTAAGTTTTATTTAAATTTAATTAATATTTATAAAGGGATAAGCTTTTATAAATAATTTATATAATTTGTTGACTTTTAAGTTATTTAGATTTAAGATTGATCTAATTTTTACAATGTTATAATGAAGTTATGTTTTAATTTATTTTTGGAGTATTTATATTTTATATTAAGGTGTTTTACTAATTGATATGTAATAATAATAATGATTATATTAGTAGTAATTTAATTATTTAGTTTGACTATGGGTTTAATTAAGGTTAAGGAATTCGGCAATTTTAATTTTCGCCTGTTTAGCAAAAACATGGTTTTTTGGTTTTAAGTAAAAAATCAGGCCTGCCCACTGATATATTGAAGGGCTGCAGTATTTTGACTGTACAAAGGTAGCATAATCATTAGTCTTTTAATTGGGGACTGGTATGAAAGGTTTGACGGGGATTAACTGTCTCACTCTTAGACTTACAAAATTTATTTTTAGGGAAAAGAGCCTAAATATTACAAAGGGACGAGAAGACCCTATTAAATTTTATTTTTTAACATGTAAGATTTTATTTAAATAAAAATTTTATTTGTTAAAGAGTTTTGCTGGGGCGGCAAATAATTAACATTATTAATTTTTAATATTAGTAAGTGGCGCTAATATGATCCATTTCGGATGATATTAAGATTAAATTACTATAGGGATAACAGCGTAATATTTTTTGAGAGTTCATATTGACAAAAATGTTTGCGACCTCGATGTTGGATTAAGAAGTCTTACCGGTGCAGTAGTTGGTATAGAAGGTCTGTTCGACCTTTAAATTCTTACATGATCTGAGTTCAGACCGGCGTGAGCCAGGTCGGTTTCTATCTTTTGTTGGATGATTTTAAATTAGTACGAAAGGACCATTTAATATAAAATTTTTATTATAAGGGATTTTAGTAAAATTTTGTGAAACTAGGTAGTTGTTATTTTGGCAGATTAGTGCAGTGAATTTAGAATTCACTTAAGTATTTTATACATATAACAAATTATAATGGCAGATTAGTGCATAGAATTTAAGCTTCTATTATGGGCGCCCCCTTATAATAATTAATGTTACTGTCTTTATTGTAAATTTTTTGTTTTTAGTTATCATGATTTTAGTTGGTGTGGCTTTTATTACATTATTTGAGCGAAAAGTTTTAGGTTACATTCAAATTCGTAAAGGACCCAATAAGGTAAGATTAATTGGGGTATTACAGCCTTTTGCCGATGCAGTAAAATTGTTTACTAAAAGCTTAAGATACCCTTTTCATATAAATTATTATGTTTATTATTTGAGTCCGGCTATTATGTTATTTGTCATAATGTTGGTGTGGGTTGTATATCCTTTATTGTTTGGTTTATTTGACTATGAATATGGTATTTTATTTTTTTTGTGTTGTACTAGTTTCAGTGTGTATACTTTATTTGGTTCTGGTTGGTCCTCTAACTCTAAATATGCTTTGCTAGGAGCTTTCCGGGGGGTAGCTCAGACAATTTCTTACGAAGTAAGTATGGCCTTGATTTTATTGGGGGTTGTTATTATATCTTTTAGATATGATTTAATTATTATTATAAAATATCAATATATAGTTTGGTTTATATTTTTATTGTTTCCTTTGTTTTATATTTGGTTTATTTCCGGGCTGGCAGAACTAAACCGAACTCCATTTGATTTTGCGGAGGGGGAGTCAGAGTTAGTGTCAGGGTTTAATGTTGAGTACAGAGGAGGCGGATTTGCTTTATTGTTTATAGCTGAGTACGGGAATATTTTATTTATTAGTCTTTTAACTGGTATTTTATTTTTTAGAGGGGGCTTAATTGGTTTAGGAATAGGATTATTAATGAGCTTTGTGGTTATTTGAATTCGTGGGGTATTGCCCCGATTTCGATATGATAAATTAATGTTTTTAGCCTGGAAGAGTTTTTTACCTATTTCGTTAAATTATATTTTATTATGCTTTTGTGTTGTAATATGCTTTAACTCAAAAAATAGTTTAATTAAAATTTTAACTTTGGAAGTTAGAGATGGGAATGGCCCTTTTTTGAATACATATGCTCATATATTTTTTGGTTCTAAGAGGGTTTTTTTCGTTTGTTTCTACTCGAAAGCATGTTTTAAACATACTATTAAGACTTGAGTTTATCATATTAGGGCTCGTTGTTGGTCTAGTTGGGGTTTTTATAGAAGTTGAAGTTGAGAGTTATTTTGTTTTATACTTTCTTACTTTCGCAGCATGTGAGGGGGCACTAGGACTTAGAATTGTTGTTGCACTTATTCGCACACACGGGAGAGATTTTTTTTACAATTTTAATATTTTGGAGTGTTAAAACTTAGTATATTGATTATTAGTTTAACAGGTTTGGTGTTTTTGGGGTTTTCATGAGATTTAATATATTTTATACTCGTTATTGTATCTGTATACATTTTATTATTAGGGCATTATGAATTTATTGATTTCAATTATTTAGGTAATAATCTAGGGGGCGGTTTGTTAAGAATAGTATTGGTCTGATTAAGCACTTGGGTTATTATGTTAATAGTATTAGCTAGACTAAAGTCTATTAAATATAATGAGTTATATTTTTTACTTATTATAGTTTCGATATTGATCTTTTTGTCTTTGGTTTTTTTTAGTATTGATTTACTTTGGTTTTATATCTCTTTTGAGGCAGTTTTAATTCCCACTTATTTGTTAATTATTGGTTGGGGGTATCAGCCTGAGCGTCTTCAAGCAGGCCTATATTTAATTTTTTATACTATGTTTGTGTCTTTACCTCTATTGATTGTAATTTTATGGGTAAATGCTAAGAGTATTAATTTAATAAATTTATTTAGAGAATTAAATTGAATTAGAACGCTTATTTTCCTGTGTGGAGTTGGGGCTTTTTTGGTAAAAATACCTATATTTTTTGTTCACTTATGATTGCCTAAGGCTCATGTTGAGGCTCCTGTGTCTGGTTCGATGGTTTTAGCCGGGATTTTGCTAAAAATAGGGGGTTTTGGTTTGTATCGTGTTAGTGAATATTTTATGTTTATAGTAAAAAGCTTAGGTATAGTGTGAATAAGAGTTAGTTTAGTTGGGGGTTTATATATAAGTTTAGTTTGTTTACGTCAAAGTGACCTTAAGTCTTTGATTGCATACTCTTCTGTGGTGCACATAGGGCTAGTAATTGGGGGTTTAATAACAATAAGTTGAGTCGGCCTGGTAGGAGCTTTTATTTTAATGGTTGGTCATGGGCTCTGCTCTTCTGGCCTTTTTTGTTTGGCGAATATTAACTATGAACGGCTGCATAGTCGGAGTGTGCTAGTAAATAAAGGTCTTATTAACTTACTTCCAAGAGGGGCCTTAATGTGATTCTTGTTAGTTAGATCTAACATAGCAGCTCCTATATCTTTAAATTTAATAGGAGAAATCTCTCTTTTAGGCTGTCTTTTAAAATACAGAGAGTTTATAATGCTTATTTTGGTACTTTTATCTTTCTTTAGTGCTGCTTATTGTTTATATTTGTATTCTTCCATCCAGCACGGGTCTTTAGTTAAAGGGGTGATACCTTTCTATGAGCTCTTAACGGTTGAGTATTTGGTTTTATTATTACACTGGATCCCCTTAAATGCGCTATTTTTAAAGATGGATTTTTTTATACTATACTTAAATAGTTTAATTAAAATAAAAGATTGTGGTTCTTTTGATGTATAATACACTTTAAGTAGTGAAGGGGTTTAATATCAGTAAAATAATAGCTTTTTTCTTAGGCCTTATCGGTTTAGTAGTTGTTAGGTGTTCTTTCCTTCTGCTCTTTTTTGATAAAGCTTATTTGTTTGAGTGAGTTTTCTTTTCTATAAATGGAATGGATATAAGTCTAGTTTTTTTGTTTGATTGAATATCTTTGCTATTTTTTAGAGTTGTGCTAATTATTTCTTCTAGAGTATTATATTATAGATATTATTACATAGAGGGGGAAATGTATATGACTCGATTTATTATATTAGTATTGTTATTTGTTTTATCTATAGTATTAGTTATTTTAAGCCCTAGATTTATTAGTATTTTATTAGGCTGGGACGGGCTAGGTCTTGTATCCTATTGTCTTGTGATTTATTATCAGAACTATAAATCTTTTAGTGCAGGAATATTAACGGTTCTCAGCAACCGAATTGGAGATGTTGGTTTATTAATTGCTATTGGTTGACTAATGTCTTTTGGTAGATGAAACTTTTATTCTTTAGAGTGTTTTAGCATATTTAATATTTGAGTTATTAGTTGTATTCTTGTGGCCGGCTTAACTAAGAGAGCTCAAATACCATTTTCAGCTTGATTACCGGCAGCTATGGCTGCTCCCACTCCTGTTTCTGCTTTAGTACATTCTTCAACTTTAGTGACTGCAGGAGTCTACCTTTTAATTCGTTTTTCACACTTGTTGGAGCCTTTTATTATAATTAAGAAAATTTTATTTTTCTTGGCAATATTTACGATATTTTTGGCAGGCCTGGGGGCTAATTTTGAAATGGACCTAAAAAAGATTGTTGCTTTGTCTACCTTAAGACAACTTGGTTTAATAATAAGAATGGTTGCTCTAGGCAACGAGCTTTTTGCTTTTTTTCACTTAATTACACATGCTCTATTTAAAGCACTGTTGTTCCTTTGTGCAGGAAAAATTATTCATGTAATAAATGGAAATCAGGATATTCGTTTGATAGGGGGCTTATTAGTTGGACTCCCTTTTAGCTTGGTTCTTTTAAATTCAGCTAATTTTTCATTATGTGGTTTTCCATTTATAGCAGGATTTTACTCTAAAGATCTTATTTTAGAGCTTATGGTCTACTCAAACCTAAATTTATTTATAGTGGCAGTGTTATATTTTTCGACTTTATTGACTTGTATATATTCTTTTCGCCTAAGTTGATATTTAAGAGGGAAATTGTATGACGGGGGAGCTTATATTTCTGTTGAAGATAATGAAAGAGGGTATACTAGCCCAATGGTAGTTTTATTTGTCGGCGCTTTATTAGGTGGTGCAATCTTTAGTTGGTTATTGTTTGAGACTCCCCCTGTAATTATTTTAAACACCCCATTTAAATTAATGCCGGGGGTACTAATTATTACAGGGGTTATCATGGGGATTAGAACACTCTATAATATAGGTGAACTAAAACCAGTAAAACCAGTCGAGCGGAGCTTTGTTAGTTCAATATGATTTATGCCTTCTCTATCCACTCAGTATATAATTAAGCCACCATTAGTTTTGGGTGACATAGTTGTTTTATATAGTGATAAGACTTGAGGGGAGTATTTTGGCGGGCAAGGGCTTATAAAATACTTTAGTTTTCTTGGGTCCCACATTCAGATGTGACAACGTAACTCCATTAAGGTTTTTATTTTATTATTCTTAACTTGGTTTTTTGTGTTAATTTATATAATATATTTAAATAGCTTATTTAAAGCGAGGCTTTGAAGAGGCCCAGAAGATTATAAATCTTTAAATAAGTGATATGGCCGACTTTAGGCGGCGGACTGTAAATCCCCCTATAATAGCCAAACTATTTATCATTATATATCTTAGTGTATGGCACAAAAGAATTTGACTCTTTTAGACCTAGCTCAAACTAGGGGGTATTACACCTTTTCCTTCCTTTTTAAGGCGGAAGGAAAAGGTGTCACCAAAATGTTGTTTTTATGGTTCATATGTTATATAATATATTTATTTATTATAAGTATATCTAGCTGATAGATTATTAGACGGGAAGAGTTTAATCTAGTTGGTACCCTTCAGGTTTCGTATATTACAGAGAGTTAGAGAAGTCTGGAGGGAGTCTCGTAGAGATTCCCGAAAGAAAAAATTTATTTTTATTAATTGAAAGTTGACGTATAGGGTTTACTGCCGAGTCGGGGCGATTATGAGAGTAAGTTTTTGGGGTGATTAACTGCTATATAGTGCATTGAAATCTTTAAGGGTAACTAAATATTCAAAATATATATTTAATGTTATGTGTTTCTTAAAACATAAATATTAAGTGAATAGATGTGTATAGAAGGGGGAGGGATATATGTGTTTGAGCTTCCTTTTATCTAAAAAAAAAAAGGAAACTCAAACATATTATGTTATAGTTTTTAGAGGGTTCTCATGTCTGATTTACAAAATCAATATTTTAATTAAATTATAAAAACAAGCTATTAGAGTTGTCATGCTCTATGTAATATTTTCAAGATATTATCTTAGTTAGTTAAATAGCTATAGGATTTTATTTAATGGTTTTAGTAAAAAAAATGTAAAATATATAATTGTTAAAGCCTGGCCAATAAGAATGAATGGGGCTTCTACGGGGCGTGCTCCAATTCATGTTAATAAGATAAATACATTAATGAATGTTCAAAATACGATTTGTCTTATAGGGTGAAATTGCGTTGATTTAATTGATTTGAAGTCCATTAACGGCAGCATAAAAAGGACTAATACTGATAGGGCTAAGGCGATTACTCCTCCTAGTTTGTTGGGAATTGAGCGGAGAATGGCATATGCAAACAAGAAGTATCATTCTGGTTGGATGTGAATCGGGGTAACTAAGGGGTTGGCGGGAATAAAATTTTCTGGGTCTGTTAGGAGATTAGGGGAGAGTAAGGCGATTGCTGTAAATGGGGTTAGCAGAATTAATAGCCCTATAATGTCTTTTAATGAGAAAAAGGGGTGGAAGGGAATTTTATCTACATTTATTTTTAGGCCTAGGGGGTTATTAGAGCCTGTTTGATGTAGGAATAGTAAATGAATAATGACTAAAGCTGCAATAATAAATGGGAAAAGGAAATGAAAAGTGAAAAATCGGGTTAAGGTGGCGTTGTCTACTGCAAATCCGCCTCATACTCATTGAACTAAGTCGGTTCCTAGGTAAGGGACAGTGGACAATAAGTTTGTAATGACTGTTGCCCCTCAAAAAGATATTTGTCCTCAGGGTAAAACGTAGCCTAGAAAAGCAGTTAGTATTGTAATAATAAAAATAGCACTACCTGATATTCATGTAAAATGTAGGGTGTATGAGTTGTAATATAAACCACGTCCGATGTGGGCATATATGCAGATAAAGAACAAACTGGCTCCGTTTGCATGTAGAGAGCGCATTAATCAACCATAATTTACATCTCGTGAGATGTGGCAAATATTTCTAAAGGCAAGCTCCGTAGAGGGAGCATAGTGAATAGAGAGAAAAAGTCCGGTTATAATTTGGATGATTAAGCAAAGGCCTAATAATGATCCTATATTTCATATTAGTGAAATATTTCTTGGTCTTGGAAGATCAATTAAAGAGGCATTTACAATTTTAATAATTGGGTGTGTTTTACGTAATGGCAGGGTCATAAGTTCTTATACGGAGCGGGCCTTCTTTAAATAAGGTGATTTTTGATACAATAAGCAAAGTTAAAAGTAAATAGATGGCCATGAACAACGTAATTAAGGACAAGGACATACTGAAAATTTTTATTGTTGGGAGAAAGTCTGTTTTAGTTATGTTAGTGTCTTTTGTTGTATAGTTTGCAGGGAAAATTCTTATACTGATTAGAAGGAACAATGGGTAATAGGATATTTTAAGAAATTTTTCGTTTGGGGCTAAGGTAGAGATATAAACAAACAGGACTAAAAGGGCCCCTAAGAAGACGAGAAATAGAATATATGCTAGTCAAGAATAATTTAGTGTTATTCATATGAAGATTGAAATTGTTAAGGCTAAAATGATAATTGTAATACCTATCATTATTGGGTGGAATATAAGGGGGAATAGAATAGTAAGGGTTATTATTAGTAACGTTATAGTGAATATTGTTTCTAAGATTACTCTATTATAACAATGAAGGTGTTAAGTGTTATTTACACTATAGAAAAAGAATTATTAACATTTTTAAATGTTATTAATTAAGTTAGCGGCTTAATAAAGAATAATTCCTTAGCAAGGATTAGTGTAAGAGTCCAATTTGTTATTAACAGTAACATGCCTATTTGGCTTTAGCTAAAAATAAGGATATAATTCAAAGGCCAAGTCGAAATTGGTTGTGATTTTTCACTTCTTATTTAGGCATAACCTTTAAATAGGTAAGGTTTAATTGCAAATTAAGTATTATACTTTAATTATACACCTAGATAGTTCAGTTTAGGGCCCCATTTAATCATTCATAATATAAACCAAAGAGTAAAATGAGTAGGAAGGAAGTAATTAACACTAAAGTATTAGTGGTGTTAAAATTTGCTATAATAATTGGTATTGGTAGAAGAAGGGCAATTTCAACATCAAAGATTAAGAAAATTACGGCAATAAGGAAAAATTGGAGTGAGAAAGGGGTTCGTGAAGTATTCTTGGGGTCAAATCCGCATTCAAATGGAGATAAATTTTCTCGGTCTGGTTTAGGGTGCTGGGAGGATATTAGGGGAATTAATATTAGCAGTAGTGCAATTAGGAAAATTATTGAGATAAATAAAATTATAATTACTACATTTAATAAGTTAATCTTATTGATTGGAAGTCAATTGTACATAAATACTCATGTAGTTTATCCTCCTCATCAGTAAATTGATATGTATAGGAATAGTCACACCACGTCTACAAAGTGTCAGTATCAGGCTGCGGCCTCGAAGCCAAAGTGATGATGTGGTGAGTAGTGAAAAAGTAATAATCGTAGAAGACAGACCGTTAGGAAAGAAGTTCCAATAATAACATGTAATCCATGAAAGCCTGTGGCTATAAAGAAAGTTGATCCATATACTGAGTCTGCAATTGTAAAGGGGGCTTCGATGTATTCAAATGCCTGGAGAGCTGTGAAGTAAACACCTAAGATAATTGTAATGGTAAGAGCTTGAGTAGCTTGTGTGTGATTTGAGTTTATTAGACTATGGTGTGCTCAAGTTACTGTAACACCTGAAGACAATAAAATGGCGGTGTTTAATAAAGGGATTTGGAATGGATTAAATGTGATAATATTTTGGGGAGGTCATATAGATCCTGTCTCTAGTGTTGGGGTGAGGCTTCTGTGGAAAAAAGCCCAGAAGAAAGATACGAAGAAAAGGACTTCTGATACAATAAAAAGAATTATTCCTCATTTTAATCCTATAATTACTTTTAGAGTGTGGAGGCCTTGATGAGTACTCTCTCGGGCAACGTCTCGTCATCATTGGACTATAGTAAGTAATAAGATTACTAGTCCTATGGTAATTAAATTTGTGTTATTGGCATGGAATAGCTTAATTCCTCCTATGGTGATAGATAAGGCCCCGACAGCTGCGGTTATTGGTCAAGGGCTTTTTTCTACTAAATGGTACGGGTGGTTATGAGTGGTCATAGGTTGTTTCTCTAATATATAGTGTTGTTAAGACTGCAAAAACATAAGCTTGAATTATAGCAACAGCTGACTCAAGGGTAATGAGGGCAAGTTGAGTTATGATAATGATTGGTATGATAGCCGTTGGGCTAGCAGGGCCTTGATTTCCTAGTAGTGTTATTAATAAATGTCCTGCAATTATGTTTGCGGCTAGTCGAACAGAAAGGGTAAGCGGACGGATTAGATTACTAATAGTTTCAATGCAAACCATGAAAATTGTGAGAGCAGGAGGGGTTCCTTGGGGCACTAAATGAGCCAGCATATGTAGTGTATGGTTTAGTCATCCGTATAATATTAAGGCTACTCATAGGGGCAAGGCTAAGGTTACAGTTAATATTGGGTGTCTGGTAGCTGTAAAAATGTAGGGAAATAGTCCTATTGAGTTATTTAGCAGAATAAATAAAAATAAACTTAAGATTATTAGTGTTGAACCAGAAAAATTTGTGGGCCCTAGTAGGATTGAAAATTCTTTTTTTAGTGTAGAGGTAATTAAATTAAAAATGGAGCTGGATCGAGCAGGGGCTAACCAAAATATTATTGGAAATATAATTAGAATCAATATAATACTAATTCAGTTCAGCTTAAGTCTTATAATTTGGGTTGATGGGTCAAAAATGGAGAATAGACTTGTTATCACTTTCAGTTTAATATTACTTCTGGTAAAGATAGCTTTTTTATTAGGGGAGTATTATTATAATTGTAGTTGAGAAGGAGGGTAATTAGTAAATATATGATAATAAAAATGGTAAATATAAGAGGTCAGTTTATTGGAAATATTTGTGGAATAAGAAAATATCTTTTGATCATTTTGGCATGACGAGCCAATGTTATAAGTTAACTAATTTTCTCATTAGAAGTAATAATATACTATTAGTTGGTTTAAGAGACCAGTGCTTGTGTTTCGGCCATCTAATGAGTTTTTATTAGCTAATCAGTTGATAAAATATTTTATGGGGACAGTTTCAAGAACAATTGGCATAAATCTGTGATTTGCTCCACAAATTTCTGAACATTGGCCATACCATAGGCCTGGCCGAGTGATAAGGAAAGACACTTGATTAAGTCGGCTGGGGACAGCATCTGCTTTTACCCCTAGGGCAGGGATTGTTCATGAGTGTAAGACATCTGCGGCGGTGATAAGTATTCGAATTTGGGCATTTATTGGTAAAATTGTTCGGTTATCTACGTCTAGTAAACGGAATCCATTAATGGAAGAGGTTTCTGTTGGGATTATATAAGAATCAAAGTCAATTGTATTAAAATCTGTATATTCATATGATCAATATCATTGGTGGCCCGTAGTTTTAAGTGTTAGATCTGGGATATTTACTTCATCTAGTAAATATAGGAGGCGCAGCGAGGGTAGTGCGATAAAGATTAGGATGATACCAGGTAAGACGGTTCATACAGTTTCAATCTCTTGTCCTTCTAATAAGAATCGGTTAGTGTATTTATTTAGTATTAATATTGTAAATATATATAACACTAAAGATAAGATTATGGTTAAGATTAGTAAAGTGTGATCATGGAAAAAGATTAGTTGTTCTATTAGCGGGGAAGCACTATTTTGAAAGAGGAGATTAGCTCAAGTTGCCATAGGTTATTTAATTAGCAGCGTTAATTGGTTATATGTGTGGTCTTCTGGGGGGGTGTGATATTGTCACTCAATTGATGCACTGTTGTTAATTGAGAAAAGCACTCTGCGGGCACTAATTATTGCTTCTCAGATAATAATAATTAATATTAATACACCGAAAAAAGACATGGTTGAACCCACGGAAGAGACGATATTTCATGTTGTGTAAGCATCTGGGTAATCTGAATATCGACGTGGTATACCTCTGAGCCCTAGGAAATGTTGGGGGAAAAAGGTTATATTTACGCCTACAAATATTAATGTGAAATGTATTTTAGATCATATAGGGTTTAATGAGAATCCTATCATTAAAGGGAATCAGAATATGATGCCCCCTAAGATGGCAAAGACAGCTCCCATAGAAAGAACATAATGGAAATGGGCTACTACATAATAAGTGTCATGTAGTATAATATCAATTGATGAATTAGCTAAGACAACTCCTGTTAAGCCCCCTACTGTAAATAAAAACACAAACCCTAAAGCCCACAAGAGAGGGGTTTCATATGAGAAGTGTGTACCGTGAAGAGTGGCTAATCAACTAAAAATTTTAATGCCTGTCGGTACAGCAATAATTATTGTTGCTGCTGTAAAATATGCTCGTGTATCTACATCTATTCCAACTGTAAATATATGATGGGCCCATACAATAAAACCCAGTAGTCCGATAGCTACTATTGCATAGATTATTCCTAAGGATCCGAAGGTTTCTTTTTTACCTCTTTGTTGTGCAATAATATGGGAAACTATTCCGAAACCCGGAAGAATTAGAATATAGACCTCAGGGTGCCCGAAAAATCAAAACAGGTGTTGATATAAGATAGGGTCTCCTCCCCCTGAAGGGTCAAAAAAGGAGGTATTAAAGTTTCGGTCTGTGAGCAGTATTGTAATGGCTCCTGCTAATACGGGTAAAGATAATAATAATAGAACAGCAGTAATTTTTACTGCTCAGACAAATAAAGGTATTTGTTCAAATAGTATTCCTGCTGTTCGTATATTAATAATTGTGGTAATAAAATTAATTGCTCCCAGGATTGATGAGGCACCGGCAAGGTGAAGGGAGAAAATTGCTATATCTACAGAAGGTCCTGCATGTGCGAGAGTTGAAGCTAAAGGAGGGTATACTGTTCACCCTGTTCCTGCCCCTTTTTCTACAGCTGATGAGGCTAGTAATAAAAATAGTGCAGGGGGTAAGAGTCAAAAGCTTAAATTATTTATTCGAGGAAAAGCTATATCTGGGGCTCCTAATATTAAGGGGACAAGTCAGTTGCCAAAGCCTCCGATTATGATAGGTATTACTATAAAAAAGATTATAATGAAAGCATGGGCAGTAACAATAACGTTATAGATTTGATCGTCTCCGATTAAGCTTCCAGGTTGGCTGAGCTCTAGGCGGATTAATATTCTTAGGGATGTGCCTAGCATTGCTGCTCAAGCGCCAAAAATTAAGTATATAGTACCAATGTCTTTATGGTTTGTGGAGAATAGTCATCGCGTAAGTGGCTTTATAGTTTAGTTAGAATTCTGAATTGCAAATTCAAGGGAATATTGTTTATTAAAGCTTAAATAACTTTTTTTTTAACTTTGAAGGTTAATAGTTTAAATAACTTAAAGCTTTATAGTATAATTATTAGAGGTAAGGTGATAATGGGTATTATTCTTAATAATTTAATAAAATTCTTTAATGGCACTAAAGACTTATTGGATCAATATAGTTTTGGTGCTATTATAAGGAAATTAAAGGAAATTCGTATATAAAAATATAGTGTTAATACACTGCATAATACCAGAAAAATGCTAAGTAGAAAAAGGGGGTTGGAGGTAAGGGCTGTTAAGACTAATCACTTAGGCAAAAATCCGATAAATGGGGGGAACCCCCCTAAAGATAGTAGGTTTAGGAATAAGCCTACTGAGATGAGAGATAGAGAGTAGTGGTTATTTATTAGTTGTGTTAAATGGATAAAATTATTAGATATTAAAATTAAAATAATTGTTAAGGTAATTAGGCTATAGACAATGAAGTAGGTGAATAAAATGTTAATTGAGATAAGTGCACTTATAATTATTCATGCTAAATGGTTAATTGAAGAGTAAGCTAATATTTTTCGTAATAGAAGCTGATTTAAGCCTCCAAGAGCTCCTACTGCTGAAGAAAGTAGAACGACTAGGTATATAAATAAAGAGGATAAATTGTATGTTGTTATGAGAAAGAGAGGGGCAATTTTTTGTCATGTTAGTAATATTATAGAAGCAAATCAGTTTAGCCCCTCCATTACTTGTGGGAATCAAAAATGTACTGGTGCTGCCCCTAATTTTAGCACTAAAGCTAGTGGAATTATAGAAGAGGCTATTAAATTGGTCATATCTATTGAGTTTATAATGTGAGTATTTATTAATAAAATAGCGGAGAAAAAAATGATAATAGAACCAGAGGCTTGAATAAGGAAATACTTCAAAGCAGATTCATTTCTTAATTTGTTATGTGTTAAAATGATTGGAATAAAGGCTATTATATTTACCTCTAATCCGGCTCAAGCCATTAATCAAGAGGAGGAGGTTAGAGTGATTATGGTCCCACAGAAGACAAAGAATAAGGGCATAAATTTGTTTAAAGTTAAATATATTGGAAAAGAGAGGAATTATCAACTCTATACTTGGGGTATGGACCCAATAGCTTTAATTAGCTTACTTTTACTATTAGGGGTAAAATAAATACGTGAATTATCATATCAGAATAACCCTTTGCTCAGGCACCCTAAT